GTGTGTTCAAATAATCAAAAGAGGTTCTGTTTCTAAACCCTATTTTGATTGGATTCACTCGACATAATCCAATCAAGCAGAATCCAATTTAGATACAACGCAATTCAAAAATTAAATAAATAAAAAATCTATAAAAATAAGGGTGGGACAAAAAACTTATTAGATACCGTTGACTCCGGTATCTAATAAGTTCTACCTACTATTGGATTTGAACCAATGACTCCCGCCGTATGAAAGCGATACTCTAACCACTGAGTTAAGTAGGTCACTTATTATCCCAAAGAGAACCAAATGGAACCCATCCTATCGATGGATTATAAATATCATATTCCTTATAAGCAACAATAATCGAACCAATACCACTCAAAAATTTCGGATGTTGGATCATAGAATATTGATCTTGACAACAAATTATATACATGATAAAATATGCATCACAAGCACTAAGGGCTATAGCTCAGTTGGTAGAGCACCTCGTTTACACGCGCGCCAATGTTTTTCAGGGGAATCCACCATACAATCCAAAAAATGGATCTTATTGAGAAATCGATGTCTTACTCCATAATAACTTTAAGAGAAAAGAGAACAATAGCCTGACGAGAGGTTCGGTCCTATTTGAGTGCCCTTTGTAGGTACCAAACAGGCTCCGCCTTGAGATATTGATAAGGTGAATAGCAGTATATTCAATGCTAGGCATAATGAGTATAAGGCCCTCAAAAAATCTCTTTTCGTCCTATGAACTTGAAGGTGTATGAAGTTTCATATTGGATTTTTTAAGCCGAACGATAGAGACTTCATTTAACTTAAAATTCTAGGCCAAAGGCAGACCTACGTCAAAATAACTTCACCTTTGAAACACTTTGGTAGTGCTCTGAATTAGAATCCCAAATAATGAATCAGAGCACATGGAGCCATCTCCTTATCTTATTTTTCTGTCAAGAAAAAAATATGGCAGATTGGCTGATATTTCTATCAGTTAATGAAAGAGCCCAATGCAAAAAAAAAATGCATGTTGGGTCTTTGAAACAGTTCAGATCATTTTGATAATAATAAGTTTGATCTGTTTTACCGAGAAGGTCTACGGTTCGAGTCCGTATAGCCCTAGAGCCCTATAAAAAAAAATGAATAAAATTCCAAATTTTCATTTGAAATAAAAAATTGTATAATTTTGATTTCTTCATTCTTGTTTGTTGCTTATAACTGACCGGTTGGTTCATCGAAACAAAATTTGTCCTAGAAACTCACTCACGGGAATCATTTAAAGCAGAACAGAAAACCGAAAAAACATATCATATTTCAAGGGATCGAATCGATCTTTTTCTAAACAAACCAACCCTTCGTCATTAATTGTCGGAGGGAAATTCCATATGCATTTTTCTGCCCACAATCAAGGGGTTAAGCCAGCGATACTCCTTTTCTTTGGTATACCTTACCAAGACCCGGCGAAGCACACCAAAACAAGGGGGGGTGGTCTTCTTTTTCTGTATTCAATCAAGAGAAAACCCCACCCCATCCAGATCTGATAAACGGAATATACCAACACTAAGATATTCGAAATCCCCAGATACCTCCCCATTCTCTTACATTTGAATACTTGTTCTATTCTAAATTACTAAGAAAAAAACTTTCGACTCTATTCCTAAAAAATCCAAATTCCGAACTCGCATTTTTAGAAAGAAAATTCAAATAATCAAAAGAATAATAAATTCAAAATTTTTAAACACAAAATAAGAATTCTATTTGCTTTCTTTAGGCTTTAGGAAGAATCCTAGGCAAAAACAAGAAAATTTGTCTAAGTATAACATCTAGAGTTATACTAACTAAAGCAATTAAAGAAAATTGAACTAAAAAAATTAAGTAGACTGGAAATAGGATCCCGATCAAGTCAGTCGATAAATCTTGAAATGAGATATGCCCTGCAATAATCAAAGGAAACTAGATGGTTTGGTCAAAATAAATTGTTGTTTTGACTAACTAGTTATCAATGACTTTAGAACTTCAATTCGAATCAACCAATCCGATATATTTTCCACGTTCATAGGAGTGCGTCTATGTTTTTGCTTTACGAATATGATATTTTTTGGGCATTTCTAATAATATCAAGTCTTATTCCTATTTTGGCATTTTTCATTTCTGGGATTTTAGCCCCGATTAGGAAAGGGCCGGAGAAACTTTCTAGTTATGAATCGGGTATAGAACCAATGGGCAACGCTTGGTTACAATTTAGAATCCGTTATTATATGTTTGCTCTAGTTTTTGTTGTTTTTGATGTTGAAACGGTTTTTCTTTATCCATGGGCAATGAGTTTTGATGTATTGGGCGTATCTGTATTTATAGAAGCTTTAATTTTCGTGCTTATCTTAATTATTGGTTTAGTTTATGCATGGCGGAAGGGAGCATTGGAATGGTCTTAGCTCCTGACTATTCAGACAATAAAAAGAAAAGGGAAAAAAGATTGAAAAGCTATGAATTCCATTGAGTTTCCTTTACTTAATCGAAC